AAAAAAGAATTAGATTGTCTAATGATGACACTAAAAAAAAATACTTACCTAAAATATATGATCCTTTATTGAATGGACCTTATCGTGGACGAATCAAAAAATCTTTTTCACCCTCAATAAAAAATGAAACTTACAAAAAAAATAAAATTTGGATAAATAAAATTCATAGTATTCTTCTTAATACTATTAATAGTAATAATACAGAATTTGAACAGAAAATAGATAGATTTTATATCAAAACATTATTAACTGAAATTTGTTTTTTTCTTAACTTAATCAATAAATTTTCGGGAAAATCAGTATCAAACTTGAATTTTGAAGCACTTTATTTATTTCGAAAACATAAACAAGTAAAAACGGATGTCGAAGAAAAAAAAAGAAAAATAGAATTCTTATTTGACACAATTCGAACTGATTTGAATGACAAAACAGTTGTAAATAGAAAGAAATGTATTGGAATAAAAGAAATAAGTAAAAAAGTTCCTCGATGGTCATATAAATTAATAGACGAATTGCGACAACTGGACGGAAAAAATCAAGCCGATAGTTATAGCATTCGTTCCAGAAAAGCCAAACGTGTAGTGATTTATACTAATAACTCAGAGAATGACGATACCTATAATAATACTAATGAGGATGCTGATAATACTGAAAACAAAAAGGAATTGGCTTTAATACGTTATTCACAACAACCGGATTTTCGGCGAGACATAATCAAAGGATCTATTCGCGCTCAAAGACGTAAAATAGTTGCTTGGAAACTCTGTCAAAGAAGTGTACATTCGCCCCTTTTTTTGGACAAAATTGAAAAAACACCATTCTTTTCTGTTGATATTTTTGAACCAATGAAAATATTTTTTATGTTCAAAAATTGGCTGCGAAAAACGACCAAATTAAAAATTGTGGATTATAGAGAGAAAAAGAAAAAAGAAAGTGATAAAGAAGAGGAGGACAAAAGAAAAAAAAAAAAGGAAAAAGACGAAAAAAAACGTATCGAAATAGCAGAAGCCTGGGATAGCATTATATTTGCTCAAGTAATAAGGGGTTTTTTATTAATAACCCAGTCGTTTCTTAGAAAGTATATTATATTACCTTCATTGATAATAACTAAAAATATCGCCCGTCTACTACTATTTCAATTTCCCGAATGGTCAGAAGATTTTAGGGATTGGAGTAGAGAAATGCATATTAAATGCACCTATAATGGGGTTCAATTATCCGAAACCGAATTTCCCCAAAACTGGCTAACGGACGGTATTCAGATAAAAGTCTTATTTCCTTTTCGCCTAAAACCTTGGCACAGATCTAAGCAACGACCCCCGGAAAAGCAAAAAGATCGGATGAAAAAAAAAAAACCGGACTTTAGTTTTTTAACAATTGGGGGAATGGAGGTCGAATTGCCTTTTTCTGGTTATCCTCGAAAGCGGCTTTTATTTTTTGATCCCATTTTTAAAGAACTAAAAAAAAAAAAAAAAAAAATTAATTTTTTTTTTTTTCGAGTTCTAGGAGTTTTAAATGAAAGAACAGAAGTGTTTCGAAATGTTTCAAAAGATTTTATAAATGCTTCAACAGATAAAGTAAAATGGATAATAAAACGGATCGTCAAAAGTATTTTATTTCTAAACGAAAAAATAAAAAAACTCTCCAATTTATTTTTTATATTAAAAAATAAATATGAATTCAATCAAAGAGAAAAAGATTCAACAATGAATACGAATAATCCAATGTTTTCCGAATCGGGCATTCAAATTAAACCTATTAATTGTCAAAATTCTTCGTTGAAAGTGAAAGAAAAAAAAATAAAAAACGTGAATGCTAAAAGAAAGAAAATAGAAAAAAAAATCCTAAAAAAAAATAAAAAGGTATTTCTAAGGTCAGATATAAATATAAATATTAGTTCGAATAAAACAACTTATGGAGTTAAAAGATTAAAATTACAACAAAAAAAAGGTATTTTGCAGAAATTAGACAAGAAGTTACAAAGAATAAATGCTCGATTAGCCCGTAAATTGCATTTTTTTTTTAAGAAAAAAAGGTTATCCATAGATATCTTTCTATATATTATTATTAGTATTCCTATAATCATTCTACAACTTTTTGTTGATTCAAAAAAAATTATAAAAAAATACATTTACAATAATGAAGAAAATGCAAAAAGTATAATTGAACTAATTAATATTATAAAAAAATATTATAATATTGGGAGTACAAATTCACAGAATGACCCATCTTGTTTGTCACAGGCATATGTATTTTATAAATTGTCCCAAAACGAAATTATTCACGTATATAAATATACCTTAAGATCCGTTTTTGAATATCAACGAAGATCTTTTTTTCTTAAAAATGAACTAAAGGATTACTTTTTTGGAGTAGACAAAATATTTTATCCCAAATTAAAACATAAAAACCCACCCGATTCGGTAATGAATCAGCGGACAAAGTGGACAGATTGGTTAAAAGGCCATTCTCAATATGATTTATCTCAGAGCAGATGGTTTCGATTAGGACCACAAAAATGGAGAGATAAAATCAATGAACGTTCTTTGGTTGAAAATAAAGATTTAAGCAAATGTGATTCATATGAAAAAAAAACATTAATTCTTTACAAAAAAGACCAAGTAAACTCGTTAACACATAAAAACAAAAAAGTAAAAAAACAATATGATAAAAGATCATATGAATCTATTAATTATGTAAATAAGACGGGCGACTATCGCTATGGATATAAATCACCATTCCAAACAAATAAAAAGAAAAAGATTTCTTATAATTACAAGAAAACGCGTAAACAAAAATTATTTGATATAATGAGTGATAGAGCTATTACGAATTATATAGCAGGCGGTGATATTATAGATATGAAAAAAAATCGAGATAGAAAGTTTTTTGATTGGATAGGAAGGAATACACAAATTAAAAATCTTTCCGTATCAAACCCGGAACGTTTTTTATTTTCAAAATTTGTGATATTTTATAATCTATATATGAGTAACCCGTGGATCATACCAATCCAATTAGTTTTTTTTGATTTTAATGTAAATCAAAAAGTTAGTGACAGTAAAAAGATTACTGAAAAGAAAAAAATAATCGATATTTTTAGACTATCAAAAAAAAAAAAAAAAAAATCTCTTGAATTTGAGTTAGAGACTCGAAATAGAACAAAAACAGAATACGGGAGACCCGTAGATATTGAATCATCTCTCTCAAACCAAGAAAAAGATATTCAACAAGATTCCGAAGAATCGGACAGGTCAAACCATAAAGATAAAAAAAAGAAATCCAAGAACAAGATAGAGAAAGAGCTAAATTTTTTATTAAGAAAGTTTTTGGGTTTTCAATTAAACTGGAAGGGTCCCTTTAATCAAAAAATAATAAATAATGTCAGAGTATATTGTCTCCTGATTAGATTGATAAATTTTAAAGAAATTGCTATAACCTCTATTCAAAGAGGAGAACTAAGTCTAGATCTTATGCTGATTCAGAATCAAAAGGGTTTACCTCTTACAGAATTAGGTGAAAATAACAAAGAAGAATTTTTAAGAAAAACAATATTGATTATCGAACCAGTCCGTCTGTCTAGAAAAAACGATGAACAATTTATTATGTATCAAACCATAGGCCCTTCGCTGATTCATAAGAGTAAGCGCCAAATTAACCAAAGCTACCCAGAAAAAGGTCGTGGTGATAAGAAGACTTTTGAAAAATCTATTCCAAAAGATCAAAAGATAACGGAAAATAAAGAAAAAAATCATTCTGATTTGCCCGTTCCTGAAAATATTTTAGCTGCTAGACGTTGTAGAGAATTGAGAATTGTAATTTGTTTGAATCCTAGGAATCAAAACCGTGGGGAGAGAAAAACTACATTTTCCAACGAGAATAAAGTCAATAATAGTTGTCAAGTTTTGGCTACAAATAAAAATTTTGATAGAAAAAAAAAAAAACTAATGAATTTTCAATTTTTTCTTTGGCCAATTTATCGATTAGAAGATTTAGGTTGTATCAATCGCTATTGGTTTAATACCAATAATGGAAGCAATTTCAGTATAGTAAGGATACATATGTATCCTCGATTGAAAATTCATTAATCGACATTCTGTCTTCTATATTACCACTACCATAAAATATTTGGTATGCAAAAAAAACCGAATACCCACCTAAATGTGCATTAACTTCTATTCCGAGGCATTAATACTAAATACTAATTCAACGATAGACCCATTAACTCGAAAAACGAATCAACAAAACCGTCTTATTTTGAATCTCTATAATTTTTTTTTGTGAATGCATAAATAAAGTTTTTTTATACCTATTTGAATAGCAGTAATTAATAATAATTTATTTAAATTTTATTTGAAAAAACAAAATAAGGAATTCTTAAGGAATTTAAGATTAATGTATATACCAAATAAAAAATTAGCGCCATTACTATTACCGATCAATAAACAAATATCTATTCTAAAAAAAGGGGGGAGAGGGACTTTGATTATGGTAAAAAATGCATTTATACCTATTATTTCACAAGAAAAAAAGAAGGAAGAAAACCCCGGATCGGTTGAATTTCAAGTGGTAAATTTCACCAATAAGATACGAAGACTTACTTCACATTTGGAATTGCACCGAAAAGACTATTTATCTCAAAGAGGCTTACGCAAAATCCTGGGAAAACGGCAACGACTACTGTCTTATTTGTCAAAGAAAAACGGAATACGTTATAAAAAATTAATAAATCGGTTAGATATTCGGGAGTCGCAAATTCGTTAATTTGAAGAATCATTTTGAATTATTCGATTTATTAGATCTTGAATTTTGATGAACTTATTTTTTTTTTTTTGTTTTAAGCAATTCATGGAAGAACCTATGAATGTACCAGCTACAAGAAAAGACCTTATGATAGTCAATATGGGCCCCCATCACCCATCAATGCATGGTGTTCTTCGACTTATTCTTACTCTCGATGGTGAGGATGTTATTGATTGTGAACCAATATTGGGTTATTTACATAGAGGGATGGAAAAAATAGCGGAAAACCGAACAATTATACAATACCTGCCCTATGTAACACGTTGGGATTATTTAGCTACTATGTTCACAGAAGCTATAACTGTAAACGGGCCGGAACAGTTGGGAAATATTCAAGTACCTAAAAGAGCTGGCTATATCCGAGTCGTTTTGTTGGAATTGAGTCGTATAGCTTCTCACCTACTATGGCTGGGACCTTTTATGGCGGATATTGGTGCACAAACCCCCTTCTTTTATATTTTCAGAGAAAGAGAATTAATATATGATCTATTCGAAGCTGCTACAGGTATGAGAATGATGCATAATTTTTTTCGTATCGGGGGGGTGGCGGCTGATCTACCTCATGGTTGGATAGATAAATGTTTGGATTTTTGCGATTATTTTTTAACAAGAGTTGTTGAATATCAACAACTTATTACGCAAAATCCGATTTTTTTAGAACGGGTTGAGGGAATAGGTATTGTTGGCGGAGAAGAAGTAATAAATTGGGGTTTATCAGGACCTATGCTTCGGGCTTCCGGAATACAATGGGATCTGCGTAAAGTTGATAATTATGAGTGTTACGGGGAATTTGATTGGGAAGTTCAATGGCAAAAAGAGGGAGATTCATTAGCTCGTTATTTAGTTCGAATTGGTGAAATGATGGAATCCGTAAAAATTATTCAACAGGCTTTGGAAGGAATTCCCGGCGGTCCGTATGAAAATTTAGAAATCCGCTGCTTTGATAGAGAAAAAGAGCCGGAATGGAATGATTTTGAATATAGATTCATTAGTAAAAAACCGTCTCCGACTTTTGAATTACCAAAACAAGAACTGTACGTAAGAGTTGAGGCTCCAAAAGGAGAATTGGGAATTTTTCTAATAGGGGATCAGAATAGTTTTCCTTGGAGATGGAAAATTCGTCCGCCGGGGTTTATCAATTTGCAAATTCTCCCCCAATTAGTTAAAAGAATGAAATTGGCTGATATTATGACAATACTTGGAAGCATAGATATCATTATGGGGGAAGTTGATCGTTGAAATGATAATTGATACAACAGAATTACAAGATATTAATTCTTTTTCAAAATTGGAATCTTTAAAAGAGGCCTATGGAACTTTATGGGTACTTGCCCCTATTTTGACTCTTGTATTGGGAATCACAATAGGTGTACTAGCAATTGTATGGTTAGAAAGAGAGATATCGGCAGGGATACAACAACGTATTGGACCTGAATACGCAGGTCCTTTGGGAGTTCTTCAAGCTCTATCAGATGGAACAAAACTACTTTTCAAAGAGAATCTTATTCCATCTAGGGGAGATAGTCGTTTATTCAGTATTGGACCATCCATATCAGTTATATCAATTCTAATAAGTTATTCGGTAATTCCTTTTGGCTATAACTTTGTTTTATCTGATCTCAATATTGGTGTTTTTTTATGGGTTGCTATTTCGAGCATTGCTCCGATTGGACTTCTTATGTCAGGATATGGCTCAAATAATAAATATTCCTTTTTGGGTGGTCTACGAGCTGCTGCTCAATCGATTAGTTATGAAATACCATTAACTCTATGTGTGTTATCAATATCTCTACGTGTGATTCGTTGAGACCAAACCTTTTGATGCTATTGCTGTCTTACTTTCTTTATAGGAAAGGGGTGCCATAAAAAAATTCCATAGATTCATTTTCTCTTCATTATTATTATATTATTATTCGGGATTAGGATTGAAAAACGAAATCTGATAGTTATATGAGTGAAATAAAACAGCTTCTATTGACTATAATTTAAATTTATGGCTGGTGGTTAAAAATTGCAGTAAAAGGTTGAATCTCATTTTCTATGTATAAGAATTAAATGAAAAAAAAAAATTATAAACGGACCCGTCCGTTTACTCCAAGATTGGGTGATTGGGCATCCTGTCTTGAAGCGGGCTCAAAAGACCAACCTTATTGAGTTTTCATTACCATTTTGTATTTGTATGAAGATGAATTTTCATACATGTATTAACATAAATAAGGGGGTTGATAAAAAACTGAGTGGATGGTTAGAAACACCAAGATATACAAAGGATTTGTAACGCAGATTGCATAAATTATCCAAAAGAGCTTTTACGCATATATAGAAAAAGAATATAAAATTGGGCTTTAAGTTGGTAGAAAAAATTACACAGTACTCCCCACAATTCCGATCCAGAGTATGTTCCTATCCACTGATTAAATAAATGACTATCAGGAACGAAATAATCCTTTAATTTTTTTAGTCCCCCCTTACTTGCACAAAAAAAGAAGAATTAGGAACAAAAAAACGAAAAAACGACCCCCCCTCCACCGTCTGTTTTTGATTCTGAAAAATAATTACACATTAGTTTCGGAATTATGACATGAATTCAATCTACATAAATAGGGATATAAGAAATAAAAGGGAGAGGGTTATTGATAATTCAAAAAGAGTATTCTATTAAATAATTAAGTTATTATTCAACAATTCAAAATTTTCATTTTTAAGGGATGAGATCAATTCAGAAGTATCTTTCTTTTGTATCTTTTATAAAAAAAAAAAGAATTTCTCTTCATTATTTAATTATTTATTAGAACAGACGGAATTCAATTGGTCTAATTTCGAATCGGGCCAATTATTTATCTATTGATATATCCCTAAGATAAAATTAAAATCCAGCGGCCCGGTCCTTATATTTAAGGCTTTCGAGGAGCCGTATGAGGTGAAAATCTCATGTACGGTTCTGTAATAGCGGTGGGAACAGTAATGTTATCACCGACTAGGATTATCTAACAGTCTAAGTACAGTTGATATAGTTGATGCGCAATCAAAATATGGTTTTTTGGGGTGGAATTTGTGGCGTCAACCTATAGGTTTGATCGTTTTTCTAATTTCTTCCCTAGCGGAATGTGAAAGATTACCTTTTGATTTACCAGAAGCGGAAGAAGAATTAGTAGCGGGTTATCAAACCGAATATTCGGGTATAAAATTTGGTTTATTTTATGTTGCTTCCTATTTAAACCTATTAATTTCTTCATTATTTGTAACAGTTTTTTACTTGGGCGGTTCGAATATCTCTATTCCGTACATATTTGTTTCTGGATTTTTTGAAATAAATAAAACATATGGAGTTTTTGGAACTACAATTGATATCTTTATTACACTAGCTAAAACTTATTTGTTCTTGTTCGTTTCTATTACAACAAGATGGACGTTGCCTAGGTTAAGAATGGACCAATTATTAAATCTTGGTTGGAAGTTTCTTTTACCTATTTCTCTCGGTAATCTATTATTAACAACTTCGTCTCAACTGTTTTCACTGTAAAAGATTCATCTTATATATTCATAACTTGTCTCAAACAAGAGAAAGAAACAAAACAAAAATACTCCCGGATATTCACGATATGTTCCTTATGGTAACTAGGTTAATGAATTATGGTCAACAAACAATCAGAGCTGCAAGGTATATTGGTCAAAGTTTCATGATTACTTTATCTCACACAAATCGTTTACCTGTAACTATTCAATATCCTTATGAAAAATTAATCACATCGGAACGTTTCCGCGGTCGAATCCATTTCGAATTTGATAAATGCATTGCTTGTGAAGTATGTGTTCGTGTGTGTCCTATAGACCTACCCGTTGTTGATTGGAAATTGGAAACCGATATTCGAAAAAAACGATTGTTAAATTACAGTATTGATTTTGGAATCTGTATATTTTGTGGTAACTGTGTTGAGTATTGTCCAACAAATTGTTTATCAATGACTGAAGAATATGAACTTTCAACTTATGATCGTCACGACTTGAATTATAATCAAATTGCTTTGGGCCGTTTACCAATGTCAGTAATTAATGATTATACAATTCGAACTATTCAAATAAAATAAAATTGTTTATAATATAAAAAAACATTATAAAAAATGAATAAAGATTATCTAATATATTAATTATATATATTAATTATATATATATTATACATATATAGTATAGTTAGTATAATACTCTTTGTATTCTTTGTATAAAGAATGGAATGACATTGGTCCCATAATTGTACAAATTTTACCTATATTAATTAACACGCCTTAGGATTTTATTCAATACGGAGAGAAATTTAGTATATAAAAGTTTTTCCTGGTCGTATCAATAAGGTCATGAAATTATGATTTATTTTTTGATTTATTTTACATATAATGGATTTGCCTGAACCACTACACGATTTTCTTTTAGTCTTTCTGGGATCCGGTCTTGTATTAGGAAGTCTGGGAGTCGTATTACTTAGCAACCCCATTTTTTCGGCTTTTTCCTTGGGGCTGGTTCTTGTTTGTATATCTTTATTTTATATTTTATCAAACTCCCATTTTGTAGCTGCAGCACAGCTACTTATTTACGTGGGAGCTATAAACGTTTTAATCATATTTGCTGTGATGTTTATGAATGGGTCAGAATATTACCAAGACTTTCCTCTTTGGACCGTTGGGGATGGAATTACTTTGATGGTTTGTACAAGTATTTTTCTTTCACTAATAACTACTATTCCCGATACATCATGGTACGGTATTATTTGGACTACAAGACTAAATCAGATTATAGAGCAAGATTTGATAAGTACTAGTCAACAAATTGGAATTCATTTATCAACAGATTTTTTTCTTCCATTTGAACTCATTTCAATAATTCTTTTATCGGCTTTGATAGGTGCAATTGTTGTGGCTCGCCAGTAAGAAATCTTTAGAACTCTAGCAATATAAATCCAAATTAAATTTGGTTCTATTTTCTCGCATTTATTTGATTTTAGTTACATTCTATGTGAACGCGAAAGGTTGTTTATGTATAAATTGATTTTTTTTGTCAATATATTCTTTTCTATTTTTTTGTTACAGACTTGTTATATTCTTTAGTCAATCGAATCCGTTGAGTTGTTGTTCATATTATGAAATGAATCAAAATTGATAAGGAGTTGGTCAATGATGCTCGAACATATACTTGTTTTGAGTGCCTATTTATTTTCTATCGGTATCTATGGATTGATCACGAGCCGAAATATGGTTAGAGCCCTTATGTGTCTTGAACTTATACTGAATGCAGTTAATATAAATTTTGTAACCTTTTGTGATTTTTTTGATAGTCGCCAATTAAAAGGAAATATTTTTTCAATTTTTGTTATAGCTATTGCCGCCGCTGAAGCAGCTATTGGATCGGCTATTGTTTCCTCAATTTCTCGTAACAGAAAATCAACTCGTATTAATCAATCGAATTTGTTGAATAAATAGTATTTATAATCAGAATTAATCAGAAAAAGTAGAGTTTAGATAGAATAGTTATAGATAGTATAAAGTATAATATTCATCAATTCAAATTAGCACGATATATGCTAGACAACTTATGATCATGTTTGCGAAATGTAAAAAATCAAAGTATCTTAGCCTTCTTCTTATCAATTGATCAAGAAGTCTTGATTTTGATTATCAAGATTCTAATAAATCATTGATTCATCTGGAATCAAAATATATGATTTATTTATGAGTTTACTAGATCGAAAATTAAAAATTTTTGAACATCAAAAATTAATATAGATCCAATGTCACATTCAGTAAAGATTTATGATACATGTATAGGATGTACTCAATGTGTCCGAGCCTGCCCCACAGATGTATTAGAGATGATCCCCTGGGACGGATGTAAAGCTAAGCAAATTGCTTCTGCCCCAAGAACAGAGGACTGTGTTGGTTGTAAGAGGTGTGAATCCGCCTGTCCAACGGATTTCTTAAGTGTTCGAGTTTATTTATGGCATGAAACTACTCGTAGTATGGGTCTAGCTTATTGATACGTTTCAAAAAACACCACACGAATACGTTTTTTTACTGGCAAAAATCCGTGCTCAAAATAGAAAAAAATATTTTGAGCACGGGTTTTTCTGGCCCAAGTGTATCTTATTTTTATCACGAATTATTTTCCTTGGTTAACAATAGTTGTAATTTTGCCAATAGCCGGGGGTTCCTTAATCTTTTTATTTCCTCATAGAGGAAATAAGGTAATTAGATGGTATACTATATGTATATGCTTGTTGGATCTTCTTCTAACAACCTATGTATTTTGTTATCATTTCAAATTGGATGATCCATTAATCCAACTGACAGAGAATTATCAATGGATCCGTTTTTTTGATTTTTACTGGGGATTTGGAATAGATGGACTCTCTATAGGACCTATTTTACTGACTGGATTTATCACCACTTTAGCTACTTTAGCGGCTCAACCGATTACTCGAGAATCCCGATTATTCCATTTCTTAATGTTAGCAATGTATAGCGGTCAAATAGGACCCTTTTCGTCTCGAGACATTTTACTTTTTTTTATCATGTGGGAATTCGAATTAATTCCCGTTTATCTACTTTTATCTATGTGGGGGGGTAAGAAACGTTTGTATTCAGCTACAAAATTTCTTTTGTATACTGCGGGAGGCTCTGTTTTTTTATTAATGGGAATTCTAGGTATCGGTTTATATAGTTCTAACGAACCAACATTAAATTTGGAAACGTTAACTAATAGATCGTACCCTGTGGTGCTGGAAATAATATTCTATATAGGATTTTTTATTGCTTTTGCTGTGAAATTGCCGATTATACCCTTCCATACATGGTTACCAGACACACATGGAGAAGCACATTACAGCACCTGTATGCTTTTAGCCGGGGTCTTATTAAAAATGGGAGCCTATGGGTTGATTCGAATTAATATGGAATTATTACCCCGCGCTCATTCTATATTTTCCCCCTGGTTAATGATATTAGGTTCCATTCAAATAATCTATGCAGCTTCAACATCTCTCGGTCAACGTAATATAAAAAAAAGAATAGCTTATTCCTCAGTATCTCATATGGGTTTCATAATGATAGGGGTTGGTTCTATAAGCGATACAGGGCTCAATGGGGCTATTTTGCAAATAATCTCTCATGGATTTATCGGCGCCGCGCTTTTTTTCTTGGCGGGAACAGGTTATGATAGACTACGCCTTCTTTATCTTGACGAAATGGGCGGAATGGCTATCCCAATGCCAAAAATATTCACGGTTTTCAGTATCTTCTCGATGGCCTCTCTTGCATTGCCGGGCATGAGCGGTTTTGTTGCAGAATTTATAGTTTTTTTTGGAATAATTACCGGCCAAAAATACCTTTTAATGACAAAAATACTAATAACTTTTGTAACAGCAATTGGAATAATATTAACTCCTATTTATTTATTGTCTATGTTACGGCAGATGTTTTATGGATACAAGCTTTTTAATACACCAAACTCTTATTTTTTTGATTCTGGGCCGCGAGAATTATTTATTTCGATTTCGATCCTTATACCCGTAATAGGTATTGGTATTTATCCGGATTTCATTTTATCATTCTCGGTTGACAAGGTTGAAGCTATTCTATCTAATTTTTTATAGAGAGTTTTCGTTAATAAATGCAAATAAATGAATGAGTTTGAATTTCAATCAACTGTGTTTGTTGTTTGTGAGAACCCCTTGAATCACTAGATTACTTGATTGAAAGGGTTCTCGATTATTTATCGAAAGGTTTTTTTTTATCTAATATTTGTAATATTGTATTTGTCCGGTCCCGTTTTTACCCACGTTATTTAATTCAATTAGATGTAAATGAACCATAACTGTGTAATCCTATTCCTAATAGATTGATTCCAAAATAACATATCCAAATTATAAGAAACCCCAGAAAAGCCACTATTGAAGAATTTACACTTTCTAATTTTTTATTCTTTCTAGTATGTAAATAAATCGCGAATATGGTCCAAGTAATAAAGGCCCAAGTTTCCTTTGGATCCCAATTCCAATATGACCCCCAGGCCTCATTAGCCCATACTGCTCCCGATAGAATACCCACTGTTAAAAAGATAAAACCTAGACTAATAATACGATAACTCCAACGGTCCAATTGGTGAATAAATTGACATCTGTAATAATTTCTAGAAGAAAAAAAAGAAATGTTTCGTAAAATATTCTTTCTTTCATTCATATTTATGTATTTTATATCGGCAAAAGAAAATAATTCATTTACAAAATACAAATTATTGCTTTTACCAATAATTTGTATGATTTCGCGAAATGTAATGACTAAAATAGCTACGGATAATAATGATCCACCTAAAAGAGCTGCATAACCAAATATCATCATACTTACGTGCATCATTAACCAGTGGGATTGTAGAGCAGGTACTAATATTGCGGATTGATGTAGTTTGGTTAAAAAACCCGAAGTAGCAAAACCTTGAGTAAACAAAACACTGGGTCCGATTATTGTACTTAAATGGTTTTTTAAACACGGAATCATATAAAAAAAGGAAAAACCCCATGAAAGAAAGATTAATGATTCATATAAATCACTAAATGGTAAATGGCTGGCAAAAATCCAACGAGTAACTAACAACGTTGTTATACAGAAAAAAGTTATTATCATGCCCTTTTCGGAAGAATCATATAATGCTATGATTTCATTGACTAACAATAAGGTTATCAAATGAATTGAAATTACAATTGATATGACCGAAAACGATATATGAGTTAATATATGTTCTAAGGTTGAAAATATCATAAAATCAAAATAAAAAAAAGGTCTGAATACTAGGAATAGAATACAAATCCGGAATTGAATTCATTATAGGACTTACTCTTTTCGAAAATAAAATGCCATGCCGCCACTCGGACTCGAACCGAGATGCTCTAGCACTGCTTCCTAAGAGCAGCGTGTCTACCAATTTCACCATAGCGGCTTACTCGAAATCATAATAACTTATTTTTTAGTCAATCATCTATATTGAATTGAAAAAAAAAAAATAAGAATCAATTAAAATAGAATATTTTTTAGTAAACATTAAACTAATAAATAAAATAAATAAGAATTAAAATTAAACTAATAAATAAAATAAATAAGAATTAAAATTAAACTAATAAATAATAATTCTATTTTATTGTATAAATTTTAATCGAGTTCTTATTTATTTTATTTATTAGAATAAATAATATAAACTCTCAAAATTTTTAATAATTATAGACAATTCTCTATTAACTATTCTATATTACAAAATATTCTTTGAATACAGCTAATTCAAATTAGTCCAACTTTATATTTATTTGTTTGTTACAGAAAAAAACTTTTTGAATTCCCCGTAGAAATAGATTTCGCTAATGAAAAAGATTTCAATCCTATCCAATACCCCCCTATTTTCCAAAAAGTTTTCCGAATTCTTTTTTTTGATATAGAAGTGCGCTTTTTTGGAACTGCCATCCAAAGTGATCTAGTTTTTTGATTGTTACGTGCAGCTCGATGTGAAAGACATTTTTTATAAATCAAAACAAATTGTTCTTTAATTAGCCATATATCTTATCTATTTTAATTCCCCACTTTTATGTTTTCTATGGAAAGTAAAACCTTGAATAATAACCCCCTTTAAAAATTTTTCTAAATATAGATATTTTTTGATTCTAATGGAAAATAATAAAATCAATCAATTAGTTCAAAAATGAACTCATGGTTATAAACAAGAATTTTTATTTTATCGGGTCATGTCATATTAATTGTTTTTTATGATTCATATCCAAATAACCAAACGACTGTTCTTAGTTTTGGTCTAATTATTTTTCCTCATTCTATAAATAAAAATTTTTGTATAATTGTAGTAAAAATTGGAATTTTTTTTATTATTCATTTTTCACTTAGGGATTAGGCGTTTGGTTATTGGCTCATTTTTACTTTCTATTTTGCAATATTGAAAGTATTGCGCAAAGATTCAGAAAGATGAATAATAGAGAATTCTGGTTATATGTTCACTTTTTTATTAACCGAACCTTTTCCAAAAGAAATCAAACAAACCGGCGAATAAGAAACAAAATTAATTAAGAATAAAACTATTTGTTATTCTTTATTTTCTTTTTTTTATGGAATATACACATCAATCTTCATGGATCATACCTTTCATTCCCCTTCCAGTTCCTATCTTAATAGGAGCGGGGCTCCTACTTTTTCCCACAACAACAAAAAATCTTCGACGTATGTGGGCTTTTCCTAGTATTTTATTTTTAAGTATAGTTATGATTTTTTCGGTCGATCTGTCTATTCATCAAATCAATAAAAGTTTTATTTATCAATATGTATGGTCTTGGACTATAAATAATGATCTTTCTTTAGAGTTTGGCTACTTGATTGATTCACTTACCTCTATTATGTCAATATTAATCACTACTGTCGGCATTCTGGTTCTTATTTATAGTGATAATTATATGTCTCATGATCAAGGCTATTTGAGATTTTTTGCTTATATGAGTTTTTTTAATACCTCGATGTTGGGGTTAGTTACTAGTTCTAATTTGATACAAATTTATATTTTTTGGGAATTAGTTGGAATGTGTTCTTATCTATTAATAGGTTTTTGGTTCACACGTCCTATTGCAGCAAATGCGTGTCAAAAAGCGTTTGTAACTAATCGTGTAGGAGATTTTGGTTTATTATTGGGAATTTTAGGTCTTTATTGGATAACCGGGAGTTTCGAATTTCGGGATTTGTTTCAAATATTCAATAACTTGATTTATCAAAATGAGGTTAATATTTTTTTTGTTACTTTATGTGCCCTCTTGTTATTTTGTGGTTCCATTGCTAAATCTGCCCAATTCCCCCTTCATGTATGGTTACCGGATGCTATGGAAGGTCCTACCCCTATTTCCGCTCTTATCCACGCCGCTACTATGGTAGCGGCGGGGGTTTTTCTTGTAGCTCGACTTCTTCCCCTTTTCATAGTTATACCCTATATAATGAATGTAATAGCTTTCATAGGTATAATAACAGTAGTCTTAGGAGCTACTTTAGCTCTTGCTCAAAAAGATATTAAGAGAAATTTGGCCTATTCTACAATGTCTCAATTGGGTTATATGATGTTAGCTCTAGGTATGGGCTCTTATCGAGCCGCTTTATTTCATTTGATTACTCATGCTTATTCAAAAGCATTGTTGTTTTTAGGATCGGGATCCATTATTCATTCAATGGAAACTGTTGTTGGATATTCTCCAAATAAAAGTCAAAATATGGTTCTTATGGGCGGTTTAACAAAACATGCGCCAATTACAAAAACTTCTTTTTTAATAGGTACACTTTCTCTTTGCGGTATTCCGCCCCTTGCCTGTTTTTGGTCAAAAGATGAAATTCTTAACGATAGTTGGTTGTATTCACCAATTGTCGCAATAATAGCCTGTTCCACAGCAGGATTGACTGCATTTTATATGTTTCGGATCTATTTACTTGTCTTTGAAGGATATTTAAACATTCATTTTGAAAATTTCAACGGACAAAAAAATAGTTCATTATATTCAATATCTTTATGGGGTAAACAAGGAAATTGTTTTTTTAAAAAGAGAATTAATTTATTAGATTTATTAACAATAAATAATAATGAAAGGACTTCTTTTTTTCGGAAAAAGACAACATATCCACATCGAACTAATCAAAATGTAAAAAGCATAAGACGTCTTTTTATTGATATTACCTATTTTTTTGATACTAAAAAAACTGCTGGTTCTTTCTACCCTCACGAATCGGATAATACTATGCAATTTTCGATGCTTTTTTTAGTCCTATTTACTTTGTTTGTTGGAACCATAGGAATTAATTTCAACCGAAAAGGAATAGATTTTGACATATTATCAAAAATCTTAATTCCCGCTATAGACCTTTTACATCAAAATTCATACCAATCAGAGGATTGGTATGAATTTTTTACAAAAGCTATTTTTTCGGTTAGTATAGCTTTTTTCGGAATATTTATAGCGTCTTTTTTCTATAAACCCGTTTATTCCGCTTTACAAAATTTGAACTTACTAAATTTATTTGAAAAAAATACCCTTAAAAAAACGATTGCCGATAAAATACGAAATGTCGTATATGATTGGTCATATAATCGTGGTTATATAGATGTTGTTTATGGAATATCTTTAATTCCGAGTGTCAGGAAATTAGCTAAATTTAATTCGTTTTTTGATAGACAAGTAATTGATTCCATTCCAAATGGAATTGGTATTACAAGTTTTTTTATGGGCGAGAGTATTAAATATCTGGGAGGGGGGCGAATTTCGTCGTATATTTTCTTTTTTTTATTTTTTGTATTAATCTTTATTGAATTTGGCTTCTTGTATCCATAATTCAACTCTTTGTGATTCTTGGCGAAGAAATGAAAGAAAAGATATGGTAGAGCTATGACAATTATTGTATAAGGCCTACCTAATGCTAGATGCAAAGGGGTATAATAGAGCGATATGAACATCATGAGCTGTCCCCCAATAAACCCAGTTGTTGCTGATATTTTCTTCTCGGTCCCCTCTTGCATAGCCCGAGCTCGAAGAAGGAAGAGATAAGAGGGCCCTATGGAGAATGTGGTCAGAAATCCATAATAGAGTCCGACCACAACGACCGAATTCATTATCTTCATGCATAAGAATACTAGA